GCTAGCGTAGCTTAATCAAAGCAAAACACTGAAGATGTTTAGATGGGCGTTGAAAAACCCCGCAAGCACAAAGGCTTGGTCCTGACTTTACCTTCAGCTCAAACCAAATTTATACATGCAAGTCTCCGCACCCCTGTGAGGATGCCCTTTACCCCCTGCCCGGGGGCGAGGAGCTGGCATCAGGCACGCGAAGAGCAGCCCAGGACGCCTTGTTTAGCCACACCCCCAAGGGTATTCAGCAGTGATAGACATTAAGCAATAAGCGAAAGCTTGACTAGGTTACGGTTCCTAGGGCCGGTTAATTTCGTGCCAGCCACCGCGGTTATACGAGTGGCCCAAGTTGAAGGTTGCCGGCGTAAAGAGTGGTTAGGGAAATCAACAAACTAAAGCCGAACACCCTCCAGGCTGTTATACGCTCCTGAGGGCACGAAGCCCCACTACGAAAGTGGCTTTAATTTACCTGAACCCACGACAGCTAGGGTACAAACTGGGATTAGATACCCCACTATGCCTAGCCATAAACTTTGATATTAATTTACCCCTAATATCCGCCAGGGAACTACAGGCGTTAGCTTAAAACCCAAAGGACTTGGCGGTGCCTCATACCCACCTAGAGGAGCCTGTTCTTGAATCGATAATCCCCGTTCAACCTCACCATCCCTTGTTAGACCCGCCTATATACCGCCGTCGTCAGCTCACCCTGTGAAGGATTTAAAGTGAGCAAAATGGGCAAAACCCAAAACGTCAGGTCAAGGTGCAGCGTATGGGGTGGGAAGAAATGGGCTACATTACCTACAGCAGGTTACTACGGATGGGGCCGTGAAACCGGCCCTTAAAGGTGGATTTAGCAGTAAGGGGAAAGTAGAGCGTTCCTCTGAAGCCGGCTCTGAGGCGCGCACATACCGCCCGTCACTCTCTCCGGGTTCATTCAATTTCGTTCTTAACAAGATATCCGAACAAAGGGGAGGCAAGTCGTAACATGGTAAGTGTACCGGAAGGTGCACTTGGGACAACCGGGGCGTAGCTAAATAGAACAGCATCTCCCTTACTCCGAGAAGATACCCGTGCAAATCGGGTCGCCCTGAGCTAACTAGCTAGCCAAACACTTGGATTAATTCTACAATATAAATAACCCCTCACGACCTAAACACTTGTGAACAAATCATTTTTCCACCTTAGTACGGGCGACGGAAAAGGACAAACTTGAGCGACAGAGAAAGTACCGCAAGGGAAAGCTGAAAGAGAAATGAAACAAACCATATAAGCCCTTCAAAGCAAAGATTAAAACTTGTACCTTTTGCATCATGATCTAGCCAGAATACTTAAGCAAAGAGAACTTCAGTTTAAGCCCCCGAAACTAGACGAGCTACTCCGAGACAGCCTATTAAAGGGCCTATCCGTCTCTGTTGCAAAAGAGTGGAGAGAGCTCCGAGTAGAAGTGAAATACCTATCGAGTCTAGTTATAGCTGGTTGTTTAGGAAATGAATAGGAGTTCAGCCCTCCGGCTTCTCAAACCCCTAAGACTCTTCTTCTGATGGTAAAGAGAAACCAGAGGAGTTAGTCAAAGGAGGTACAGCTCCTTTGAACCAGGACACAACCTTATAAGGCGGTCAAGGATCATAATTATTAAGGTAAACTGTTTCAGTGGGCTTAAGGGCAGCCACCTGATAAGAAAGCGTTAAAGCTCAGACAGCACAAACCTCTTATTCTGATAACCTCTCCCCACCCCTAACTTTACTAAACCGCCCCATGCCCCCATGGGACTGACCCTGCTAGAATGAGTAATAAGAGAGGACACCCTCTCTCCTTGCATATGTGTAAGTTGGACCGGACCCTCCGCCGACAAATAACGAACCCAAACCCAGAGGGAATTTTGGTCTCCGTCATAAGCAGGAAAGACCCAAAAATGTAATCGTTAACCCCACACAGGAGTGCTCTAAGGAAAGACTAAAAGGGGGAGAAGGAACTCGGCAAACACAAGCCTCGCCTGTTTACCAAAAACATCGCCTCTTGTATGCTAAACATAAGAGGTCCCGCCTGCCCGGTGACCCTGGGTTAAACGGCCGCGGTATTTTAACCGTGCGAAGGTAGCGCAATCACTTGTCCTTTAAATGAGGACCTGTATGAATGGCTAGACGAGGGCTTAGCTGTCTCCTCCCCCCAGTCAATGAAATTGATCTCCCCGTGCAGAAGCGGGGATACTACCATAAGACGAGAAGACCCTATGGAGCTTTAGACACTAGACAGCCTACGTTAAACTTCCACTCCGAAGTGGAAAAAACATTGTAGCTCCTGTCTCTCCTGTCTTCGGTTGGGGCGACCGCGGAGGATAAAAAAGCCTCCATGTGGACCGAGGCTACTAGCCTCACAACTAAGAGCTGCAGCTCCAAGCAACAGAAATTCTGACCAGTGTGATCCGGCATAATGCCGATTAACGGAACAAGTTACCCTAGGGATAACAGCGCAATCCTCTCCCAGAGTCCCTATCGACGAGGGGGTTTACGACCTCGATGTTGGATCAGGACATCCTATTGGTGCAGCCGCTAATAAGGGTTCGTTTGTTCAACGATTAAAGTCCTACGTGATCTGAGTTCAGACCGGAGCAATCCAGGTCAGTTTCTATCTATGACATGATCTTCCCCAGTACGAAAGGACCGGAGAGAAGAGGCCCATGCTTAAGGCACGCCCCACCCTCACCTGCTGAAGGCAACTAAAACAGAAAAGAGGGCATACCCGGGTATGCTAAAGAGTATGGCATCCTAGTGTGGCAGGATCTGGAGAGCAGGTCCGGGACGCCCGAGGTAGCAAAGTCTGGAAAGTGCTAAAGGTCTAAGCCCTTTCATCAGGGGTTCAAATCCTCTCCCCGGCTATGATCGCAGCCATTCTTACCCATGTTATTAACCCCCTTGCCTATATCGTCCCTGTTCTTCTCGCTGTTGCTTTTCTTACTCTACTAGAGCGAAAAGTTCTTGGCTATATGCAGCTCCGGAAAGGCCCAAACATTGTGGGGCCCTACGGCCTTCTTCAGCCCATTGCTGACGGTGTCAAACTTTTTATTAAGGAGCCCGTCCGCCCTTCCACTTCCTCCCCCTTTCTTTTTCTTGCTACCCCTATGCTTGCTCTTACTCTTGCCCTCACCCTCTGGGCTCCTATACCAATCCCATACCCGGTCACCGATTTGAACTTGGGAATTCTCTTCGTACTGGCATTGTCTAGCTTGGCTGTCTACTCTATCCTTGGCTCGGGCTGGGCCTCAAATTCTAAATATGCTCTCATCGGGGCACTCCGAGCGGTTGCACAAACGATCTCCTACGAGGTGAGCCTTGGCCTTATTCTCTTAAGTATTATTATCTTCTCTGGGGGGTTCACACTCCAGACCTTCAACGTTACCCAGGAAAGCGTTTGACTCTTAATCCCAGCATGACCCCTCGCAGCAATGTGGTATATCTCGACTCTTGCCGAGACTAATCGGGCCCCTTTTGACCTCACGGAGGGGGAGTCTGAGCTTGTCTCTGGTTTTAACGTCGAATATGCAGGGGGACCCTTCGCCCTATTTTTTCTTGCAGAATACGCCAATATTCTTCTGATGAATACCCTCTCCACTGTACTGTTTCTTGGAGCCTCCCATATTCCTTCCTTCCCCGAGCTCACCGCCTGTAACCTAATAACTAAAGCTGCACTTCTATCAGTAGTGTTCCTATGGGTTCGCGCCTCTTACCCTCGGTTTCGGTACGACCAACTCATACACCTCGTCTGAAAAAACTTTCTTCCACTAACCCTCGCCCTTGTTCTGTGACACTTAGCCTTACCGATTGCATTTGCTGGGCTACCACCCCAAGCCTAACCCGGAATTATGCCTGAATGCCTAAGGGCCACCTTGATAGGGTGACTTATAAGGGTTAAAGCCCCTTTGATTCCTTAGAAAGAAGGGGCTTGAACCCATCCTCAGGAGATCAAAACTCCTGGTGCTCCCACTACACCACTTTCTAGTAAAGTCAGCTAAACAAGCTTTTGGGCCCATACCCCAACAATGACGGTGAAACCCCCTCCTTTGCTAACATATGAACCCTTACGTTACGTCTTTACTTATTTCAGCCCTCGGACTGGGGACCGCACTAACCTTTTCTAGCTCCCACTGGTTACTTGCCTGAATGGGCTTAGAAATTAATACTCTAGCCATCATTCCTTTAATAACCCAGAAGCATTCCCCCCGCTCGGTTGAAGCTGCAGCTAAGTACTTTATTACACAAGCCGCCGCCGCGGCTACAATTATGTTTGCCAGCACTACGAACGCCTGACTCACGGGCTCCTGGGACATCCAGCACCTCTCCCACCCCGCCTCGGCCACGATGGCTTTTATGGCTCTTGCCCTTAAAATCGGACTGGCCCCTGTTCACTTTTGGCTGCCTGAAGTCATCCAAGGACTTAGCCTCACTACAGGTCTCATTCTTTCAACATGACAAAAGTTGGCCCCATTTGCACTCATCGTTCAAATCACCCCTGCGCTGAACCCCTCCCTTGTTCTCGGCATAGGCCTTGCTTCTACCCTAATTGGCGGTTGAGGCGGTATGAACCAAACCCAAGTACGTAAAATCTTAGCTTACTCCTCTATTGCGCACTTAGGCTGAATGGTAATTGTCTCGCAAGTCTCCCCCTCGTTGGCCCTTCTTGGACTCACTCTTTATGTTGTCATGACCACCTCTGCCTTCCTCACTATGAAAGCAAGCACGGCTTCCAGCCTGAACACTTTAGCCACTGCTTGAACTAAAACCCCTACTCTTGTTGCACTAGCCTCCCTTGCCCTCCTTTCCCTCGGCGGCCTCCCCCCACTCTCAGGGTTTATGCCTAAATGACTTATTCTCCAAGAAATAACTAAGCAAGGTCTTCCCCTTATTGCTACTCTCGCTGCTCTCACTGCTTTGCTGAGTCTTTTCTTTTATCTGCGGGTATGCTACGCTATGGCACTAACTATCTCGCCTAACACCCTCGGTGCAACCCCCTCCTGACGACTTACGGGCAGCCGATCTACCCTCCTCCTGGCAGCCTCTACGATTGGAGCCCTTGGCCTTCTTCCAATTACCCCTTGCTTCCTCTCAGTATTCTCCTGAAGCTAGGGGCTTAGGATAGAATCAAGACCGAGGACCTTCAAAGCCCTAAGCGAGGGTGAAAATCCCTTAGCCCCTGATAAGACTTACAGGACTCTATCCCGCATCTTCTGAATGCAACCCAGACACTTTAATTAAGCTAAAGCCTCACTAGATGAGAAGGCCTTGATCCTACAAACTCTTAGTTAACAGCTAAGCGCTCTATCCAGCGAGCATTCATCTACTCCCCCGCCGCCGGGGCGAGGCGGGAAAGCCCCGGCAGGCGGTAAGCCTACTTCTTCAGGTTTGCAATCTGACGTGTCACACCCCAGGGCTTGGTAAGAAGAGGACTCAAACCTCTATAAATGGGGCTACAATCCACCGCTTGCTTCGGCCATCTTACCTGTGGCAATTACACGCTGATTTTTCTCAACCAACCACAAAGACATTGGCACCCTTTACCTTATCTTCGGGGCCTGGGCAGGAATAGTGGGGACGGCTTTAAGCCTCCTTATTCGAGCCGAGCTTAGCCAACCCGGCGCTCTTCTGGGGGACGACCAGATTTACAATGTAATCGTTACTGCACACGCTTTCGTCATGATCTTTTTTATAGTAATGCCAATTATAATTGGCGGGTTTGGTAATTGACTCATCCCCCTTATGATTGGGGCTCCGGACATAGCATTCCCACGTATAAACAACATAAGCTTCTGACTTCTTCCTCCCTCCTTTCTTCTCCTTTTAGCCTCCTCTGGGGTTGAAGCGGGGGCTGGGACTGGTTGGACGGTGTACCCGCCGTTGGCTGGTAATCTTGCCCATGCGGGAGCTTCAGTAGACCTAACAATTTTCTCCCTCCATCTTGCAGGGATCTCTTCTATTTTAGGGGCAATTAATTTTATTACAACAATTATTAACATGAAACCTCCTGCCATCTCCCAGTACCAAACCCCCTTATTCGTTTGGGCTGTTCTCATTACAGCTGTTCTCCTTCTCCTCTCCCTCCCAGTCTTAGCTGCCGGAATTACTATGCTTCTCACGGACCGAAATCTTAACACCACCTTCTTTGACCCTGCCGGGGGAGGGGACCCCATCCTGTACCAGCATCTGTTCTGGTTCTTCGGACACCCGGAAGTCTATATTTTGATTCTCCCTGGGTTTGGAATAATTTCTCATATTGTAGCCTACTATTCAGGTAAAAAAGAACCATTTGGGTATATGGGAATGGTGTGAGCTATGATGGCTATTGGCCTTCTCGGCTTCATCGTCTGAGCTCATCACATGTTCACCGTAGGGATGGACGTTGATACTCGAGCATACTTTACCTCCGCCACAATGATTATTGCCATCCCCACAGGTGTTAAAGTTTTCAGCTGATTAGCCACTCTTCACGGGGGCTCAATTAAATGAGAAACTCCTCTCCTTTGGGCTCTGGGGTTTATCTTCTTGTTTACAGTTGGAGGGCTTACAGGTATCGTTCTGGCCAACTCCTCTCTAGACATCGTCCTCCATGACACCTATTATGTAGTAGCCCATTTCCATTACGTTCTCTCTATGGGGGCAGTATTTGCGATCGTGGCCGCTTTCGTCCACTGGTTCCCCTTATTTTCAGGGTATACTCTCCACAGCACATGGACCAAGATCCACTTCGGAATTATGTTTGTTGGAGTTAATTTAACCTTCTTCCCCCAACATTTCCTTGGTCTTGCGGGAATGCCACGACGATACTCTGATTACCCAGACGCCTATACCCTTTGAAACACCGTTTCTTCGATTGGGTCCTTAATCTCCCTAGTAGCTGTAATCATGTTCCTATTTATTCTTTGAGAAGCATTTGCTGCTAAACGAGAAGTTATGTCTGTTGAATTAACCTCTACTAACGTAGAGTGACTTCACGGCTGCCCTCCTCCTTACCACACATTCGAGGAGCCTGCATATGTGCAAGTTCAAGTCAACTAACGAGAAAGGGAGGAATTGAACCCCCATCTGCTGATTTCAAGTCAATCACATAGCCACTCTGTCACTTTCTTCCATAAGACACTAGTTAAATTTGTTATAACATTGCTTTGTCAAGGCAAAACTGTGGGTTAGAGCCCCGCGTGTCTTGAGCCCAAAGCTATAATGGCACATCCCTCTCAACTAGGATTCCAAGACGCGGCCTCCCCAGTGATAGAAGAACTCCTTCATTTCCACGACCATGCTCTAATAATTGTCCTCCTTATTAGCACCCTCGTTTTATATATTATTGTAGCCATAGTCTCTACAAAACTAACCAATAAATACATTCTAGACTCTCAGGAAATTGAGATTATCTGAACCGTTCTTCCTGCCGTCATCTTAATTCTAATTGCCCTCCCCTCTCTCCGTATTCTTTACCTTATGGACGAGATTAACGACCCGCACCTAACAATCAAAGCCATAGGCCATCAGTGATACTGAAGCTATGAATACACTGATTATGAGGATTTAGGATTCGACTCGTACATAATCCCTACACAAGACCTTATCCCTGGGCAGTTCCGACTCCTTGAGGCAGACCATCGCATGGTAGTCCCTGTGGAATCACCCATCCGGGTTCTTGTATCTGCAGAGGATGTCCTCCACTCCTGAGCCGTCCCGGCCCTGGGCGTTAAAATGGATGCAGTCCCAGGACGTTTAAATCAAACGGCCTTTATCGCTTCTCGCCCCGGTGTGTTTTATGGTCAATGCTCGGAAATCTGCGGGGCTAATCACAGCTTTATGCCAATCGTAGTTGAAGCAGTCCCTCTAAAACACTTTGAAAATTGATCCTCCATAATGCTTGAAGACGCTTCACTAAGAAGCTAAACTGGGAGAAAGCGTTAGCCTTTTAAGCTAAAGATTGGTGACCCCCAACCACCCTTAGTGATATGCCTCAACTCAACCCTGCCCCCTGATTTGCCATTCTGGTTTTCTCATGACTAGTATTCCTCACTGTAATTCCCCCTAAAGTCCTTGGACATGTCTTTTGTAACGAACCTACAGTTCAAAGCGCTGAAAAGGCCAACCCTGAATCTTGAAACTGACCATGACACTAAGCTTCTTTGACCAATTCATAAGCCCCGTATTCCTCGGCATCCCCCTTATAGCCCTGGCCCTTACCCTCCCTTGGATTTTGTTCCCCACACCTACAGCCCGCTGATTAAATAATCGTCTTCTTACCCTTCAGGGGTGGTTTATTAACCGCTTTACCCAGCAGCTTCTTCTTCCCCTTAATGTCGGGGGCCATAAATGGGCTACAATCTTAACCTCCCTTATACTATTCTTAATCACCCTTAATATGTTAGGCCTTCTCCCTTACACTTTTACCCCTACCACTCAGCTTTCCCTTAATATGGGCCTCGCAGTTCCCCTCTGATTAGCAACTGTAATCATTGGCATGCGAAATCAACCTACAGCAGCCCTAGGCCATCTATTACCAGAAGGGACGCCCGTCCCCCTGATCCCTGTTCTTATTATCATTGAGACAATTAGCCTATTTATCCGACCCTTGGCACTAGGGGTTCGACTCACCGCCAACTTGACCGCTGGCCACCTCTTAATTCAGCTGATTGCAACAGCTGCCTTTGTTCTTCTTCCCATTATGCCCACTGTTGCAATTTTAACCTCCGTTGTTCTATTTCTTCTCACCCTTCTTGAAGTGGCTGTGGCTATGATCCAAGCCTATGTGTTTGTACTTCTAATGAGCCTCTACCTACAAGAAAACGTCTAATGGCCCACCAAGCACACGCATTCCATATAGTTGACCCAAGCCCCTGGCCCCTTACTGGCGCAGTCGCCGCCCTCCTGATAACCTCAGGCCTCGCAATTTGATTTCACTTCCACTCAGTTATCCTGATAGTCGCAGGGACTATCCTCCTCCTTCTCACTATGTACCAGTGATGACGGGATATTGTCCGTGAAGGAACATTCCAGGGGCACCACACCCCTCCTGTCCAAAAAGGCCTCCGATACGGCATGATCTTATTTATCACATCAGAAGTCTTCTTCTTCCTAGGCTTTTTTTGAGCATTCTACCATGCCAGTCTTGCCCCGACCCCTGAACTTGGTGGCTGCTGGCCTCCAACAGGTATTACAACCCTGGACCCCTTTGAAGTCCCCCTTTTAAACACCGCAGTTCTCCTAGCGTCTGGGGTAACCGTGACATGAGCACATCATAGTATTATGGAAGGGGAGCGTAAACAGGCTATCCAATCTCTTACTTTAACTATCCTTCTGGGCTTCTATTTCACTTTTCTCCAAGGCCTTGAGTATTACGAAGCCCCCTTCACAATTGCTGATGGCGTATACGGCTCCACTTTCTTTGTAGCTACCGGGTTCCACGGCCTACACGTCATTATCGGCTCAACTTTCCTTGCCGTATGCCTCCTCCGCCAAATCCAGTACCACTTCACGTCAGAACACCACTTTGGCTTTGAAGCCGCTGCCTGATACTGACACTTCGTAGACGTCGTCTGACTTTTCCTCTATGTATCTATCTACTGATGAGGCTCATAGTCTTTCTAGTATTAACCCAGTATATGTGACTTCCAATCACTCGGTCTTGGTGAAAATCCAAGGAAAGATAATGAACCTGATCTCTTCGGTGATTTTTATTACTGTACTACTTTCGACAGTCCTAGCCATCGTGTCTTTCTGACTCCCCCAAGTCAACCCAGATGCTGAGAAGCTTTCACCTTACGAGTGCGGGTTCGACCCTCTCGGGTCGGCCCGCCTCCCCTTTTCCCTGCGATTTTTCCTTATTGCAATCCTGTTCCTTCTGTTTGACTTAGAAATTGCTCTTCTCCTTCCCCTTCCCTGAGGGGATCAGCTGGCTGCCCCCGCCATCACACTCACCTGGGCTGTAGCCGTCCTTGCTCTTCTCACCCTAGGTTTAATCTATGAGTGGATTCAAGGGGGCTTAGAATGGGCCGAATAGGCAGTTAGTCCAAGAAAAGACCTTTGATTTCGGCTCATATAACCGCGGTTTAAGTCCGCGACTGCCTTATGACCCCCACACACTTCAGCTTTACTTCCGCTTTTATCCTCGGGCTTATGGGACTAGCTTTTCACCGCACCCACCTTCTCTCCGCTCTTCTGTGTCTTGAGGGAATAATACTATCGCTTTACATCGCCCTCTCCATCTGGGCCCTGCAGACAGAAGCGACAGGGTTCTCATCCGCCCCTATACTGCTTCTAGCTTTCTCTGCCTGTGAGGCCAGCGCGGGTTTAGCTATCCTAGTAGCCACTGCTCGAACCCACGGCACGGACCGCCTTCAAAGTCTTAACCTGCTCCGATGCTAAAAATCCTTATTCCAACAATTATGCTATTTCCTACGATCTGGCTCACCCCAGCAAAGTGATTATGGCCGACCTCAGTAGCTCAGAGCCTAGTCATTGCCCTTGCCAGCATGTCTTGGCTAAAGTGAACCTCCGAAACGGGCTGATCCACTTCCAACCTCTATTTGGCCACCGACCCTCTTTCTACGCCTCTTTTAGTTCTTTCCTGTTGACTCCTCCCCCTAATGATTCTTGCAAGCCAGAACCATATTTCCCCTGAACCAATTAATCGCCAACGAGCCTATATCTCTTTAATAGCTTCCCTGCAGATATTCCTTATTCTAGCTTTCGGAGCAACCGAAATTATTATGTTCTATGTCATGTTTGAAGCCACCCTAGTTCCTACCCTAATCATTATTACCCGTTGGGGTAACCAAGCCGAGCGTTTAAATGCAGGCACCTATTTCCTATTCTACACCCTTGCCGGCTCTCTCCCTCTTTTAGTGGCCCTTCTTCTTCTTCAAAATGAAACTGGCACCCTATCCCTTATTACACTCCAGTATACCCAACCACTTAACCTTTCCACCTGAGGGGACAAAATGTGATGGGTCGGATGTTTACTGGCTTTTCTGGTAAAAATGCCTCTTTACGGCGTACATTTATGACTTCCTAAAGCTCATGTAGAAGCCCCAATCGCCGGCTCTATAGTCCTTGCCGCTGTCCTACTAAAACTAGGGGGTTATGGTATGATGCGTATGATGCTTATGCTGGACCCCCTCTCGAAAGAGCTTGCTTACCCATTTATTGTTTTGGCTCTTTGAGGCGTAATTATGACCGGCTCAATTTGTCTCCGCCAAACAGACCTAAAATCCCTTATTGCTTACTCTTCCGTGAGCCATATGGGCCTGGTTGCGGGCGGTATCCTTATCCAAACCCCCTGAGGTTTCACGGGGGCAATTATTCTCATAATTGCCCACGGACTAGCATCTTCAGCCCTCTTCTGCCTGGCTAACACAACCTACGAACGCACTCACAGCCGGACAATGCTCCTAGCGCGAGGCCTACAGATAGTCCTCCCACTAATGACTACTTGATGATTTATTGCCAACTTAGCCAACCTTGCCCTCCCACCTCTCCCCAACCTCATGGGAGAGCTTATGATTATTACAGCTATATTTAACTGGTCTTATTGGACCCTGTTGATCACCGGAGTCGGCACCTTAATCACTGCAAGCTACTCTCTATACCTTTTCTTAACCTCTCAGCGCGGCCCCCTACCCGCCCACATTATCTCACTTGAACCCTCTCACACACGAGAACACCTCCTCTTGACCCTTCACCTTCTCCCTATCATTCTCCTAGTCTTGAAGCCAGAACTAATGTGGGGATGATGCTTCTGTAAATATAGTTTAAGAAAAACACTAGATTGTGATTCTAGTAATAGGGGTTAGAATCCCCTTATTCACCGAGAGAAGCCCGATGGCAATAGAGACTGCTAATCTTCTACCCCTGCGGTTAAACCCCGCAGTTCACTCGCGCTCCTAGAGGATGACAGCTTATCCGTTGGTCTTAGGAACCAAAAACTCTTGGTGCAAATCCAAGTAGCAGCTATGCACCTTACCGCCACCATCCTGAGCTCCTCCTTGCTATTAATTTTCGCCCTCCTCCTTTACCCATTATTAACTACATTAAGCGCCTCCCCAACTCACAAGGACTGAGCCCTCACACATGTAAAAACAGCGGTCAAGGCTGCATTTCTAGTCAGTCTTATCCCCCTCTTTATTTTCCTCAACAGCGGGGCTGAAACGATCGTTACTGCCTGACAATGGATAAACACCCTCTCTTTTGATATTAACATTAGTTTTAAATTTGACCACTACTCCATTATCTTCACCCCTGTTGCCCTCTACGTCACCTGGTCCATCCTTGAGTTCGCCTCCTGGTACATACACGCAGACCCTAACATGAACCGATTTTTTAAGTACCTCCTTCTTTTCTTAGTCGCAATGATTGTTCTGGTCACGGCCAATAATATGTTCCAGTTTTTTATTGGGTGAGAGGGGGTCGGAATCATATCTTTCCTTCTGATCGGCTGGTGATATGGGCGAGCGGATGCAAACACAGCGGCTCTTCAAGCTGTAATCTATAACCGTGTAGGAGATATTGGCCTTATCTTGAGCATAGCATGATTTGCCATAAAACTCAACTCTTGAGAGATACAACAGATGTTTGCATCTTCTCAAGGTCTTGATCTTACACTTCCTCTCATGGGCTTGATTTTGGCCGCAACTGGTAAATCCGCACAATTCGGACTTCACCCCTGACTCCCCTCCGCCATGGAGGGCCCCACACCAGTCTCTGCCCTACTTCACTCTAGCACGATGGTTGTTGCGGGAATCTTCTTGCTTATCCGTACTAGCCCCCTCATGGAAAACAACCCAGTAGCTCTGACCACCTGCCTCTGCCTTGGTGCCATAACCACCCTTTTCACCGCTACCTGTGCTTTAACCCAAAACGACATCAAGAAGATTGTTGCTTTCTCCACTTCGAGCCAGCTAGGCCTAATGATGGTTACTATTGGCCTAAATCAGCCTCAACTTGCCTTTCTTCACATTTGTACCCACGCGTTTTTTAAAGCTATACTTTTCTTGTGCTCCGGCTCTATTATCCACAGCCTAAATGACGAACAAGACATTCGTAAAATGGGCGGCCTCCATAACCTTACTCCGTTTACTTCTTCCTGTATGACAATCGGGAGCCTGGCCCTCACGGGGACCCCTTTCTTGGCAGGTTTCTTTTCTAAAGATGCTATTATCGAAGCCCTAAACACATCATACCTAAACGCCTGAGCCCTAGCCCTAACCCTTCTGGCCACCTCTTTTACAGCAGTCTACAGCCTTCGAGTCGTCTACTTTGTCTCCATAGGCCACCCCCGCTTCCCACCCTTCTCGCCTATCAATGAGAACAACCCTTCCGTAATTAACCCTATTAAACGCCTCGCCTGAGGAAGCATCGTTGCTGGCCTAATCATCACTTCAAATTTCCTCCCCTCCAAGACGCCTGTCATAACCATACCTCCCCTCTTAAAATTAAGCGCTCTTATCGTTACCATCCTTGGCCTTATCATCGCTCTTGAACTTGCCTCCCTGACCTCGAAGCAATTCAAAGTTACCCCTACCCTCTCCCTCCATAACTTCTCGAACTGCTTGGGGTTCTTCCCTACAACCATCCACCGCTCCCTGCCTTTCCTCAACCTTTCATTAGGCCAGGCCATCGCCAGTCAAATAGTAGACCAAACATGGTTTGAGAAAATTGGACCCAAGGCAATATCGGCCTTTCACCTACCGGCAGCCACCGCTACTACGGACCTTCAGCAAGGCATAATTAAGACTTACCTCGCCCTATTTTTCCTTACAATTACCTTAGCCGTTACCCTCGCCCTAATCTAAACTGCTCGCAGGGCACCCCGGCTTAGACCTCGGGTCAACTCAAGCACCACAAACAGGGTAAGTAAAAGAACCCCCGCACACGCCACTAGAACACCACCCCCGGAGGAGAATATTAAAGCTACCCCGCTAGAGTCCCCTCGAAGCACGGAAAACTCCTTGAACTCATCTACCACAACTCAAGAAGCTTCAAACCACCCTCCAGACACTCACCCTGCCGTCATTAGGGTTACTACAAAGTAACTTACTACATAGCCCAGAACGGATCAGTCCCCCCAGGCCTCAGGATAAGGCTCCGCAGCTAAGGCCGCAGAATAAGCAAATACTACCAGCATCCCTCCTAAATAGATCAAGAATAGAACCAGAGATAAAAAGGATCCCCCACACCCCACCAATACTCCACACCCCGCCCCCGCTGCAACCACTAAACCTAGTGCCGCAAAGTACGGGGCCGGGTTGGATGCCACAGCAATTAACCCCAACACAAGCCCGAACAGAAACAAAGACACAAAATAAGTCATAATTCCTGCCAGGACTCTAACCAGGACCAGTGACTTGAAAAACCACCGTTGTCGATTCAACTACAAGAACCCTAATGGCCAACCTTCGGAAAACCCACCCCCTCCTAAAAATTACCAATGACGCCCTAGTTGATTTACCTGCACCCTCCAATATTTCAATCTGATGAAACTTTGGATCCCTTCTTGGGCTGTGCCTTATTATCCAAATCCTTACGGGCCTCTTTTTGGCTATGCACTATACTGCTGAGACTGCTACCGCTTTTTCCTCTGTTGTTCACCTCTGTCGAGACGTTAATTACGGCTGACTAATCCGTAACATGCACGCTAACGGAGCATCTTTCTTCTTTATTTGCATTTACCTTCATATTGGCCGAGGTCTTTATTACGGCTCATTCCTGTACAAGGAAACTTGAAACATCGGCGTGGTTCTACTACTTTTAGTCATAATGACCGCTTTTGTGGGCTATGTTCTTCCCTGAGGACAGATGTCTTTTTGAGGAGCAACAGTAATTACTAACCTTCTTTCAGCTGTCCCTTACATGGGCCTAGACCTTGTCCTTTGGTTATGAGGAGGCTTCTCAGTTGACAGCGCTACCCTTACCCGCTTCTTCGCCTTCCACTTTATCCTCCCTTTCATTATTGCCGCGGCAACTGTTCTTCATCTTCTTTTCCTTCACGAGACAGGATCAAACAACCCCGCAGGCCTAAACTCAGACGCAGACAAAATCCCTTTCCACTCATATTTTATCGTTAAGGATCTAGTAGGATTCATGGTTCTGTTCTTAGCCCTTGTTTCCCTGGCTTTGTTTGCCCCTAACCTCTTGGGGGATCCGGACAACTTCACAGCAGCCAATCCGCTGGTGACTCCACCTCATATTAAACCGGAATGGTACTTCCTATTCGCCTACGCCATCCTCCGATCCATCCCCAATAAACTCGGCGGTGTCCTGGCCCTCTTGTTCTCCATTCTAGTTCTTATGCTGGTACCACTCCTTCACACCTCTAAGCAGCGAGGACTCACCTTCCGACCCTTCACACAGTTTCTGTTCTGAGCCCTCGTAGCAGATGTAATCATTCTGACTTGAATTGGGGGAATGCCTGTAGAACACCCGTTTATCGAAATCGGACAAGTGGCCTCAGTAATTTACTTCTCTATCTTCTTAGTCCTTTCCCCGCTTGCAGGGTGGGCTGAAAATAAATCCCTCAAATGAGCCTGCATTAGAAGCTCAACGCCAGAGCGCCGGTCTTGTAAGTCGGAGGCTGGGGGTTAAAATCCCCCCTTTTGCTCAGAGGAGAGAGAATCAAACTCCCACCCTTAACTCCCAAAGCTAAGATTCTCGGTTAAACTACCCCCTGCAGTCTTCCACCCGGCCCCCCCGGCCCAAAAATGCGGCCCAAACGGCCCCCCCGGCCCAAAAATGCGGCCCAAACGGCCCCCCCGGCCCAAAAATGCGGCCCAAACGGCCCCCACGGCCCAAAACTGCCGCCCACCCGACCCCGACCCCCGGCCCGAAACTCCGGCCCGCACGGCCCCAAAATTAGCCCTTAGGCGACCCCCTTTCCCGTCCACGCTCGCTTGTGCAGGAAATGTCTTATGATCCTCAATTATGCCGGGTGCATATTATGCATAATATTACATATATGCCTTCATCCATATTATGCTTAATAAGCATTAATTTCTTGTAACCAATCAAGGAACTTATTATTTAAGACTTACATAGACTAACAAAAATTAATCACCATCTGTCATGAATGAGACCGAACCAAATTGATTTATCCCCATAACTTCTTCTAAACAGTTTCCTTGCTTTAAGCGTCACTATGGTAATAGTGCCTTAATGAGCAGTAAGAAACCACCAACCAGTCGCATAAGCGCATATCATGAATGATAGGGTCAGGGACAACCATTCGTGGGGGTAGCTATTTAATGAACTATTACTGGCATTTGGTTCCTATTTCAGGGCCATACACCGGCTTAATCCTCCCTTCAATGAATTATCCTTACATCACGATGGTGGAGTCCTAACGACTCGTTACCCACCAAGCCGGGCGCTTTTTTATATGCATAACGTTGTCTTTTTTTTTTCTTCCTTTCACTTTGCATATCCAAGCGCATCCTAATGTTAACTAGTGAAGGTTGAACTTTTTCTTGCCCAAGCAATATGTATGAAAAGTTAAAGGGTATTCCTCGATATAACAACATAAGTGATATCAAGTGCATAAAGACCGTGTCGCTCTAGCAGTTTACCGTTCTCGGCTCCCCCTGGGTTTTACGCGTTAAACCCCCCTACCCCCTTTAGTCCTGACATTGCTATTGTTTCTTGTTAAACCCCTAAACCAAGAAAGCTCCGAGAAAGACTTTTAATTTAAATTTACCTCGCACTTTTGCGGCGAGCTAAACTTCGCGATAAATTCACCGGTGAATTTTTACGCAACATCATGATGCGCGGAGTTTTT